AAATCGCGACAATGATTATTTTCTACTAACCACAAAGATATTGGAACTTTATACTTAATTTTCGGAGCTTGATCAGCAATGGTCGGAACTGCTCTAAGAATACTTATTCGAGCTGAATTAGGACAACCTGGAAGTTTAATTGGAGATGACCAAATTTATAATGTTATTGTTACAGCTCACGCTTTTATTATAATTTTTTTTATGGTCATACCAGTAATGATTGGAGGATTTGGGAATTGACTTCTTCCTTTAATACTAGGTGCCCCTGATATGGCTTTTCCACGACTTAATAACATAAGTTTTTGACTTTTACCTCCAGCTTTAATACTTCTAATTAGAGGATCCTTAGTAGAAGCAGGGGCCGGAACAGGTTGAACAGTGTACCCCCCTCTATCAAGAAATATTGCTCACTCAGGAGCTTCAGTAGATTTATCAATTTTTTCTTTACATCTAGCAGGGGCTTCCTCAATTCTTGGAGCTATTAATTTTATATCTACAGTAATTAATATGCGAGCTGAAACTCTTACATTTGATCGGCTTCCTCTTTTTGTATGAAGTGTTTTTATTACAGTAATTTTACTGCTCCTATCACTTCCTGTACTAGCAGGAGCTATTACTATACTTCTTACAGATCGAAATTTAAACACATCATTCTTTGACCCTACAGGGGGAGGAGACCCTATTTTATACCAACACCTATTTTGATTTTTTGGCCACCCTGAAGTTTATATTTTAATTTTACCAGCATTTGGAATAATTTCCCACATTGTTGCTAGTGAAAGTGGAAAAAAAGAGTCTTTTGGAACATTGGGTATAATTTATGCTATAATCGCTATTGGAATTTTAGGGTTTGTTGTATGAGCTCATCACATATTTACAGTCGGAATAGACGTTGATACCCGAGCTTACTTTACCTCTGCAACTATGATTATTGCTGTTCCTACAGGAATTAAAGTTTTTAGTTGACTAGGTACATTACATGGCTCGCAATTCTCCTACAGCCCTCCTCTTTTGTGAGCACTAGGATTTTTATTTTTATTTACTGTAGGAGGAGTTACAGGAGTAGTTTTGGCTAATTCTTCGCTTGATATCGTTTTACACGATACATATTATGTAGTTGCTCATTTCCATTATGTCTTATCAATAGGAGCAGTATTCGGTATTATAGCCGGAGCAGTTTACTGATTCCCTCTTTTAACAGGGATTACAATAAAACCCAGCTGACTTAAAATTCATTTCGGGGCTATATTTATTGGAGTAAATGTGACTTTCTTTCCTCAACATTTCCTAGGTTTAGCCGGAATACCGCGACGTTACTCTGACTACCCTGATGCTTTTACAAGATGAAATGTGGTATCCTCAGTTGGCTCAACTTTATCTTTTATTAGAACTCTTGGTTTTATCTACATCGTTTGAGAGGCTATAGTATCTCAACGACCTGTAATTTTTAGACCAAACTTATCCTCAAATTTAGAATGAGCTCACACAACCCCTCCTCATTACCATAGCTATGATGAGCTTCCTCAATTTACAATACGATAAATTCTGACATGGCAGACTAGTGCTGTAGATTTAAGATCTACCCAAAAAGGTTTAAATCCTTTTTTCAGAATATAATGTCAACATGATCTCAGTTAAGTTTTCAAGATAGAGCTTCCCCTTTAATAGAAGAACTAATTATATTCCACGATCACACTATATTAGTTTTAACTTTAGTTACAACTCTTGTAGCATATATTATTTTAACTATGTTTAGAAACAAATTTATTGACCGATTTCTATTAGAAGGTCATTTTATTGAAGTAGTCTGAACAGTAGTCCCAGCACTCTTGTTAATTTTTATCGCTCTTCCGTCTCTTCACCTTCTTTATTTACTTGATGAATACGATAATCCCTCTTTAACTATTAAATCTATAGGACACCAATGATATTGATCTTACGAATATTCAGATTTTATAGATGTAGAATTTGATTCTTATATAATTCCTTCTAAAGATCTAGAAGAGAATCAATTCCGCCTAATCGAAGTCGATAATCGAATAGTAGTGCCTATAAATACTTACATTCGTATTTTAGTATCATCTACTGATGTAATTCACTCTTGAACTGTCCCATCTCTAAGTGTAAAAGCCGACGCCATCCCCGGACGTTTAAATCAACTTACATTCTTAGTAAACCGACCAGGTTTATTTTTTGGACAATGTTCTGAGATTTGCGGAGCTAATCACAGTTTTATACCTATTGTTGTTGAAAGAATTTCTATAAATTCGTTTCTAAATTGAGTTAATAACTTTGAGTAAGAAAATTTAGTTAAAATATAACACCAGCTTGTCATGCTGGAATTGCCCTTCGAGGGCAATTTTCTATTCCTCACATAGCACCTATTATATGAGCATTAATTATACTTATAACTTTCTCTATAATTCTACTTCTTTTAACTATAATTTATTTTAGAAATTCCCCTCTTACTCCTGAGTCCAGAAAAACTTCTAAAAAATTATTTTTTTCAAACTGATCATGATAACAAATCTATTTTCTTCATTTGACCCAATGTCTTCAACATTCAATATACAGCTAAATTGAATAGCAATATTCTTATTTATCATTGTATTTTTCCCTTTATACTGAGTCTCAACTTCAAAATCCGCAATTATCTACACAGAATTAACTTCCTATATTACGAAAGAATTTATACCTTTATTTAAAAGTTACAAAAATATTATTTTTTTTAATGTTTTATTTATACTTATCTTAATCAATAATGTCTTTGGGTTAATGCCATACACATTTACTAGAACAGCTCATATTGCTATAACTTTATCTATAGCTTTTACTATCTGGTTAATTTTTATATTATACGGATGAATTAATAATACAAATCATATATTTGCCCACTTAGTGCCTTTAGGGACTCCTATTGTATTAATGCCTTTTATAGTTTTAATTGAGTCTATTAGAAATATTATTCGTCCTATTACACTCTCAGTTCGATTAGCAGCTAATTTAACTGCCGGGCATTTGCTACTAATTCTTCTAGGAGAAAGTATAGTAAATAGTAGAGTATTGATTATTATTACCGTAACTGCTGCCCAATTTGCTCTTATAACTTTAGAGGCCGCAGTAGCTGTAATTCAAGCTTACGTGTTCGCTACATTATCTACTCTTTATGCCAGTGAAGTTTAATGACAACCCACTCACACCACCCTTTTCATTTAGTAGATATAAGTCCTTGACCTCTAACTGCCTCCATCGGAGCTCTTACAGTAACATCCGGACTTTCATACTGATTCCACTACAATTCAATAATAATTTTTTTGCTAGGTTTATTTATTATTATTATTTCTTCTTATCAATGATGACGAGATATTGCTCGAGAAGGAACCCTTCAAGGGCTGCACAATAGAACAGTAATTACTAACCTCCGATGAGGAATAATCCTATTTATTGTTTCCGAAATTTTCTTTTTTGTATCTTTTTTTTGGGCATTTTTTCATGCTAGTTTAGCTCCTTCTGTAGAAATTGGTACGCAATGGCCTCCTGCAGGTATTGAAACTTTTAACCCCTTTCAGATTCCTTTATTAAATACTGCAATTTTATTAGCTTCAGGAGTAACAATCACATGATCCCACCATGCTTTAATGAATGGAAACCATTCACAATCTGTCCAAGCACTAACTGTAACAGTTATTCTAGGTATCTACTTCACTGCCCTTCAAGCTTATGAATATGTTGAGGCTCCTTTTACTATTGCAGAAGCTGTATATGGCTCTACATTTTTTGTTGCTACAGGATTTCATGGACTGCATGTAATCGTAGGATCTACTTTTTTACTAGTGTGTTTAATCCGAATAACTAAATTTCATTTTTCAGCTACACACCATTTTGGATTTGAAGCCGCAGCTTGATATTGACATTTTGTAGATGTAGTATGACTCTTCCTTTATATCTCAATTTATTGATGAGGAGGATGCTTAATTAGTATAAGAAGTATTATAGACTTCCAATCTGTAGGTCCCAAAATTTAGGATTAAGCAATTAAATTACTACTAACCGCTTTTATCGTTGCTGTTTTAATTAGATCTTTATTAATTATCTTATCTACACTATTTTCTAAAAAAACTATTTTAGATCGAGAGAAAGTTTCTCCCTTTGAGTGTGGTTTTGATCCCAAAAATACCTCTCGTATTCCTTTTTCAATTCGATTTTTTCTTATTGCAATTGTGTTTTTAATTTTTGATATCGAAATCTCAATCTTATTACCTCTAGGTTTAATCACAAACTCAGTACCCCCTATTCTATGAATGAGAGCTGGGGGCTTATTTCTTCTTCTAGTCACGATTGGACTTTACTATGAGTGAAAAGAAAGTACATTAGATTGAATTACTTGAATAAGAAGCGAATTATTGCTATCGGTTTCGACCCGGTCTATGGTCATTTGGGCCCTTATTCTTTAATTATAGCTAAAATTTAAGCAATATCACTGTTAATGATAAGATAAGTGAAGACTTTGATTAAGAAAGTAGAAGTTTTTATAATATCTGACCTGCAATCAGAAGTAGATAATTTTATTATCCTACTTTGACAACGTATCTTAGTAGTGTATATAACACACTTCATTTTCGTTGATGAGAAGAAAAACCTTTTCCTAAGATAGAAAATGAAACCTCTTAAAGCTGCTAACTTTGAGCCTTGCAATTATTGTAACATTTTCTTTCTAAAAGTTATACATATTAAAAGACCTTGGTCACCTTTGCAGCTTCAATGCAAAACTCTAATCTTGAGCTATTTTAATAGAAAAATATCACTACTCTAAGTATAATTCAAATTAAAAGAATAAAAACTTTTATAGAGTTTATTCTGAGCAACTGAATTTTTAAAGATAGACCATTAATATAGCCTCTCAAACCCTGGCCACCTAAGAATTCTAGTCAACCTCTATCCCCTAGTTTTATAACTTCTGACCCAGTTTTTAAAGGTATAAAAGTTAAAGGCTGAGAAGATAAATAAGGTAAAAACCATATAGAGCCACTGAACCAAATAGCCAAAGAAAACTTTATCTTAGAAAAATTATAAGAAGAATGAGAGACAAAGAAACCCAGTAGAGCCCCTAAAATACAAACTATTAAGGTTAAGTTTTTTAAACTGCTAGGAAGAATAATAGAAGCAACATCTATGGTTAGCCATGAAACTAAAGCCCCAAAAAATACTGAAAAAGTTACTAACCCTATGCAAGATTTTATTATAACACCTCTCCCATCTCTCAAATTTCCGGATCCTCCTAAAACATAATCCCGACGCACTATGTAGTATAACAAACGAAAAGTATATGCTACTGTTAAACCGGTGGATAAAAATAACATAATTAAACTTAACACATTTAATTCTTCTATTAGGGAAAGTTCTAAAATTAAATCTTTTGAGTAGAATCCTGCAAGAAAAGGTATACCCCTAAGAGCTAAGTTAGAGATTACAAAACATGAGCTGATAAAAGGAAGTGAAGTTATTATATTTCCTATTATACGAATATCTTGCCACCCTTTAAACCCGTGGATAATACACCCGGCACTCATAAAAAGCAAAGCTTTAAACAACGCGTGTATTAGAAGATGGAAAAGAGCTACTTTCACTAATCCTAGTGACAAACTATATATTATTAATCCTAATTGGCTTAAAGTAGATAAAGCAATAATTTTCTTTAAATCAAATTCAAAACAAGCCCCTAACCCAGCTATAAATATAGTTAAAACAGAAAGAACTATTAAAAGTTCATTTATTCAAAAATCATACACCCATCCTAGACGAATTACCAAGTAAATTCCTGCTGTGACTAAGGTTGAAGAATGTACTAAAGATGATACAGGCGTAGGAGCAGCTATAGCTGCCGGAAGTCAAGCAGAAAAAGGAATTTGAGCTCTTTTTGTAAGAGAAGCTAAAATGATTAATAAACTTACTAAAATTAATCTCTGACTATCCCCTATCCAAGCAACAAAACTTCAATCCCCGTAATTGATTATTCATACGATGGCAATTAAAATTAAAACATCCCCTACTCGATTAGAAAGCACGGTTAAAGTTCCAGCATTTAAGGACTTAAAATTTTGATAGTAAATTACTAAACAATAAGAAACTAGCCCTAACCCATCTCACCCTAGTAAAATTCTAATTAAATTAGGACTGAAGATAAGTAATCCCATCGACCCTACAAATCCCGCTAGCAGGAAAATGAAACGAGATAAATTAATCTCTCCCTCTATATACTCACCAGAATAGAAAAATACTCTTCCCGAAATAAATAAGACAAAAGACAGGAATATCAATGAAACTCAATCCAAAAGAAAGATTATATTAATATCAGTAGCACCTCAAGAAAAAATATTTCAACTAAAATAAAATCTAAAAGAAAAATTTAATAATAGCAAACTAGAAAAAAATAACATAAAAGAAAAAGTAAAGAAAAGTATAAAAATTAAGTTTCACATTCTTAAAACAAACATAGTCCAAAGTAATATTTTACATCTTAAGTACCACAAACTTAAATTTTTTATTAAACTATTTAGACAAAAAGTTATAAAATCAACTTCCAAAATTAGGAAAAAAAGAGGGAAGAAGTGAAGAAAAAGGATCAAATACTCTCGAACTAGGCCATCTGACATAGAACGAATTCCTGAATAGTATGCCCCATGTTGAGTAGAAGAGAATAAATAAAGTCTGTAACAAGCACCTATAAAAGAAAATATTATTAATAAAGTTATTGTAAAAAAACTGAATCTTAAAATTCTTCCTAGCAACCCTAATTCTCCTACAAGATTTAAAACTACTGGAGCAGCTATATTACCAATACAATACATAAACCATCAAAAAGATATTCTAGGTATAACTTCTAATATACCTTTATTAATTATTATTCTCCGTGACCCTCTACGTTCATAAACTACCCCTGAGAGGAAAAACAATCCCGAAGAACATAAACCATGGGCTACACAAGTGTATAAACAAGATCTGTAACCTCATAAGCCTCATCTTCCAAGCCCCCCTAAAGCTAAGCCTATATGGCTTACCGAAGAATAAGCGATTAAAGCCTTTAAATCTACCTGACGTAAACAAATGAAACTTACGACCAGCCCCCCTAGGAGACCTAATGAAACAAGAAAACTACTTGCAAAAGCAACTTTCCCCTCAAAAAACCCTATAAAACGTATTATACCGTAACACCCTAATTTTAAAAGTACACCTGCTAATATTATAGAACCTGCTACAGGAGCTTCAACATGAGCTTTTGGGAGTCATAAATGTACGTAAAAGGCAGGAAGCTTTACTAAGAAAGCAAATATGGAAAAAAAGAATCAGAATCTTACTCAAAAAGGAGTTTCAAAAGAGAAGTTCAATAAAGTGAAGCTGTAACCACCCACTATTTTACTCGTGAAAAAAATTGAGATTAATAAAGGTAAAGAAGCAAAGATAGTATAAAGTAATAAATAAATTCCAGCCTGCAAACGCTCAGGTTGATACCCTCATCCCACAATTAATAAATAAATAGGAATTAAAGACCCTTCAAAAAAGATGTAAAATGATAGAAGGTCCGTGGCTCTAAAAGTTAAAAAAAGTAAAGTTATCATTAACATTAATACCGAGCAAAACTTTTGATAAAAATAATTTGATAACTTATACCCATGTCTCGAAAGAAGTATAAGTATAATAATCCAAAAAGTTAAAAAGATCATAAATCATCTTAGAGTATCTGATCCTAGAAAAGAATTTCTAATAATATTTCTGTTATATATTATTAGTCATCTAAGTATAATAAAAATTAAATATATAAAGTAAGCTATGAACTCTTTTGAAAATGATATAATTATTAATCCTATTATTACAAGAAAAATTTTTAACATTTTAAAGCACTGAAACTTCTAATATAGTCAGAACCATGAGAACGTACCATCCCAACTATTATCCCTACACCCAAACTCCCTTCGCAGACTGAAGCTACTAGAAAAATTAGTCTCACATAAGTTTCTAGACCTATAGTAAAAGTTACTATTATAATTAATAAAAATGTAGATAAAACAATGTATTCAAGTCTAATAAGCATATTTATTAAATGCTTACGTTTTGAGATATAAACTCAAGTTCCGACTAGAAATATAAATAAAGGTAATGTAAAAAAAAAATTTGTCACTCAGAAAGACTCTAGGAGAGCATCTTAGATTTCCAAAACCTAGATTTTAAATAAACTACTTTCTGAAATCTTTCCCTCCCAATGGATAATGGTCCATAAACCCTCTTTAGGGTTTCCTTTGTTTTCATAAATAAAAACAAAGACGGAAGTAAAAAAGAATGTCATTGTATAACTATTGTTAGTCCCCACATCCAGCATTTAAAGTTAATTCATGTTAAATAAAATCAAATAAACTCCTGCAACTTGGGAGACTCCCTCAAACAGGATGAGTTTCTCTGTTAATAAAAATCCCAACCTAAATCTATTTAAGCTTCTTTAAGCAATTTAAAGATATCCTATATAATAATCCAGAGTTTATAGAATAATTAAATCTAATAAACTCCTGCAACTTGGGAGATCCTACTGCAAGTAGAAAATTTCCCACATAATATTCTAGCCCCAGAAGTACAACGTCTCCTGTTAAAGACATACTCCTGTCCGCCGACCCCAAATTTAAACGAAACCAATCTCAAAAAAATATCTTCTAGATTGTTTATGTAATTTATATAAAATACCGGTCTTGTAAGTCGGAAAAAGGACTATTCCTCATAGGCTGTGATAATAAATACAATTATGATCATAATATTTGTTATAAATTTAACCTTCCTTTTTATATTCCACCCCTTAGCTATAATTTTTGTCCTGATTTTGCAAACTATAATAATCTCAATTTCTATATACTCAATCACCCAATTTCCTTGATTTTCTTATACTCTTATCTTAGTGTTTCTGGGAGGCATATTAATTTTGTTTACTTATATATCAAACATTGCATCAAATGAGATATTTAAACCAAACTTAAAAATATTATTCCCCTTAGTTTTGGCTCCTTTAATTACAATTCTTATCACAAGTCCAAAACAAAATCTATCTTTAGAAACAAAGACTATATCTTCTGAGCAATTCACTAATTTAGCTATTTTGAAGCCTTTTTCTGCATCTATTATGCCAATGACTCTGCTAATGGCTTCTTATATTATTTTAACTCTACTAACTGTAGTTAAAATCAGAAAAATAAGTCAAGGACCTCTGCGAATTATTTAATGTCAAAACCTATACGAAAAAGTCACCCTTTAATTAGTATCATAAATGGAGCTGTTATTGATCTCCCTTCACCTACAAATATCTCTTATATATGAAATTTTGGCTCTCTATTGGGCTTATGTTTAATAATACAAATTGTTACAGGATTATTCCTTGCTATACATTTTGCTTCTGACATTAGAATAGCATTTTCTTCAGTAATTCATATTATGCGAGATGTGAATAGAGGATGGCTAATCCGAACTTTACATGCTAACGGTGCATCCTTCTTTTTTATTTGCATTTATATACATGTGTCTCGAGGAATCTACTACGGTTCTTACAAAATATTCCATACTTGATTGACTGGAATTGTAATCTTATTCTTAACTATAGCTGCGGCTTTTATTGGATATGTTTTACCGTGAGGGCAAATATCTTTTTGAGGAGCAACAGTTATTACTAACCTATTTTCCGCTATTCCATATCTCGGTCCAAGTCTTGTAGAATGAATCTGAGGAGGGTTTGCAGTAGATAACGCTACCTTAACACGATTCTTTGCTCTCCATTTTCTAGTGCCTTTCCTGATTTTAGGAATAGCTGCAGTCCATTTATTATTCTTACATCAAACCGGATCTAATAACCCCTTAGGAGTTAATAGAAATATAGATAAAATTCCCTTTCATCCTTACTTCACGTTTAAAGATATTTTTGGATTTTGTGTTATAATTTTTTCTCTACTATTAATTACATTATGAAGACCTTACTTATTGGGTGACCCCGAAAATTTTATTCCTGCCAACCCTTTAGTTACTCCAGAACACATTAAACCTGAGTGATATTACTTATTTGCCTATGCTATTCTGCGATCAATTCCTAATAAACTAGGAGGAGTCTTAGCTCTAGCAATATCAATTGCAATTCTAGCTATTCTTCCTTTATCTCAGAAAAGAAACTTTCGGTCTATATCCTTCTACCCTATCTCAAAATTTTTATTTTGATCTTACATCTGCACCGCTATCCTATTAACATGGATTGGAGGGATACCTGTAGAAGACCCTTATATTATTATTGGACAATTACTAACAGTAGTATATTTCTCATTCTTTCTTACCTGCCCCTTAGCAAATCTCCTGTGGGATAAAATCATAGAAAAATAGCTGTTTGGCTGATTGGAAAGCAAGTGCTTTGAAAGCATTTTATAGAAGTTCGAATCTTCTAACAGTTTACCCCCCCCCTTATCTTAGATAGGGTCCTAAAAGGTGGCTGAGGCTATAAGCACTAGATTGTAAATCTATTTACGAGAATACTCTCCCTTTTAATTTGTATATTTTTTAGAAACCATATAAAAGAAATTCTTATATTTAAATTAAAAGTTTAATGCTTTAAGCTTAAGCTACTATATGCCTAGTAATAGTAGAATTACACTACTTCTTCTGCAGTCAAATTGCAGTGTTCCTTTAAACTAATTACTACAAATAATCTCTAATAAAGACAACTTGCATTTATAAAGTAACACTTTTAAAAATACTCTTTAAGCTTAATAAATAAAGTAAGTGATAGTTACCCCCCCCAAACTGAGTTACTAATTTTATACAATATATAGTTAAGGCCTAAAAAGCTTACGACCCAAAGTCAGAGCGTTATACTTTCAGAATATGAGTTTTCCTGGTCCTAAAGCTACCTAAGTTTAGGAAATTTCTAAATGGTGACTCAATAAAGAGCAACTTTACGTTTGCAGAGTAACATTTTTTTTAAAATACACCATTGAAATTTAGAAAATAAGCAAGACTTACTTTCAAACTCAGTTACTAATTTTATACAATATATAGTCAAGGCCTAAAAAGCTTACGACCCAAAGTCAGAGCGTTATACTTTCAGAATATGAGTTTTCCTGGTCCTAAAGCTACCTAAGTTTAGGAAATTTCTAAATGGTGACTCAATAAAGAGCAACTTTACGTTTGCAGAGTAACATTTTTTTTAAAATACACCATTAAAGCACTTCGAGAATTACTTTACACCCTATATACATAAATAAGCAATGAAGAGTAAAAGGTAAGATTCTCTTTCAGGCTAAACCTATGAGTTTATCATAACGATAGCGAGGTAAAGTTCCTCGAAGCCAAAGAACCAAAGTAACAAAAAGCCCTACTTTTAAGAAGAAAAATAAAGTTATATCCCCCCCTAAAAATAAGACAACTATTACACTTCTCATCAAAATAATTATAGAATACTCTCCCAAAAATAATAAGGCAAATCCTCCAGCTCTATACTCTACATTAAAACCTGAAACCAGTTCTGATTCCCCTTCAGCAAAGTCAAAAGGTGTTCGATTTATCTCCGCTATACATGATACAACCCAAACTAGAGATAATAAATAGAAAAAAAAAATAAAATATATAGAACTCTGATATTCCACAAAATCCTCTAGTCTATACTCTCCTACTATTACAATAAATGACAGAAGAACCAACGCCAGACTTACCTCATAAGAAATAGTCTGAGCCACTGCTCGAAGCCCTCCCAAAAGAGCATATTTAGAATTTGAAGATCACCCGGCAATCATTAAAGGATAGACACCTAAGCTTAAGACACATAGAAAAAAGAAAAACCCAAACTCAAAATCAAAAAATCCTGTGTTAAAAGGTATTATAGTCCACAAAAATAAAGACATAAAAAATATGAAGACAGGAGAAAAAAAATATAAAAGATAATTAGATACGGATGATCAAGTCTGTTCCTTGGAAAATAATTTAATTGCATCAGAAAAAGGTTGTAAAATTCCTCTTAAACCAACTTTGTTGGGCCCTTTTCGAATCTGAATATAACCTAAGACTTTACGCTCTAGTAAGGTTAAAAAAGCAACAGAAATTAACACGCAAACTAATAATAAAACATAATAAATAATTAATATCACTATAAATTGGAAAACTTAAATTTCCATGTTTAGATTCTAAATCTAATACAATTATCTGCCAAATTTATGTAAATAAATTTATTAATCCTCCTCTATATTATAAAAATTATAATCAACCAATCCTTTCGTACTAAGCTGAAAAATCAAAAATCAGAAGATAGAAACCAACCTGGCTTACGCCGGTCTGAACTCAGATCGTGTAAAATATTATAGGTCGAACAGACCTAAAAGCAGAACTGCTGCACCCTGCCTAAATTTTAGTCCAACATCGAGGTCGCAAACCTTTTTGTCGATTAGAACTCTCAAAAAAGATTTACGCTGTTATCCCTAAGGTAATTTTTTCTTTTGATCTCTTATAGAGGATCAAACTTTCTTTTTATAAAAATTTTAAAAATAAAGAGTTTTTTTTATCTTAATGTCGCCCCAACAAAATGTTCTTAAATATTTAACCTTAAAAAATCAAATAAGAAAAAATATCCTAAAACATAAAACTCTATAGGGTCTTCTCGTCTTTCTGAATAATTTTAGCTTTTTCACTAAAAAATTAAATTCGATTTTTATAACAAAAAAAGTCAATTTCTCGTTAAGCCATTCATACCAGTCCCCAATTAAAAGACTAATGATTATGCTACCTTAGCACAGTTAGGATACTGCGGCTCTTTAAATATTCAGTGAGCAGGCCTTACCTCCTAAGCCAGGAGGAAATGTTTTTGTTAAACATTCGGAAATTTTATTTGCCGAGTTCTTTTATTAAATTTATAAGTATAAAATATTGTGAAAAATTTAAAATTAATTCTTAATATCTTTATCTACTAATGTTATCATATTTTCATTTCTAAAAAAATTTTGAAATTAACTTCATAATACAAAAAGAAATATAAATCTTAACCTTAAAGTTATATTTTATAACACTATCTAATGGCTAATTCTAAGCCTATGAAAAAAATAATGAAATTTATTCTTATATAATAGTTGTAGAGCTCATCCCCTAAAACTTAAAAATGATTTTAGAATTTCTTTAAAATAAAGAATTCCTAAACATTCTAAACTAAATTTATTTCTGAAGTTACTAGATATTAATAAAAGCGATTAGAATTTCACACCTAAACAAACTTAAAAAATCTTTTTGATACAAGAACTTTAAAATTTATCTAGATCTTTTATTTTCGAGAAAAAATTTTATAATATTATTTTAATAACCACTAATACAAAAGGTACCTTAATTTATAAGTACTTTTTTTATACAAAATTTTCAAATATTTCAATATTTCCTTCACAGTACTAATTTTCTATAGTTTATAATTAATTTCGTTAACACTACTTTATTATTTCTACTTCTAATGTTATAATAAAAAAACTATTTTTATTAATTAGGAACCTTGTAACTTACAAGCCCCTTTTCAGTGTAAATGAAATGCTAAACAGCTTGTTCCTATCAAGTACAATTTCCATTACACTTACCTTGTTACGACTTATCTCGTTTAAAAAAGAGAGCGACGGGCGGTGTGTACACAAGACAGAGCTCTCATCAAGTTTTATTAAACTTTACAATTAAATCCACCTTCAAAAGTTGTTTCAAAAACTTTATCCGTATTAATCTTTTAAATGTAACCCACCTCTATCTTTTATATAAGCTGCACCTTTACTTGAAGTCTATAATTTTTTCATGCGCGAAAGTTTTCTAAAGAAACTGACTGACAACAGCGGTATACAAACTGAATTTCAAATAAAAGTAGAGTAATTCGTGGTTCATCGTTTATAGGGCAGGTTCCTCTAAATGGCTATCTTGCCGCCAAATCCGTTAAATTTTATAATTACTACTATTCCAAAATCTATTGTGTATAAGTAACAGGGTATCTAATCCTGGTCCCTACTATAATTTCTATGTTTATAAAGTATTGTCATTCTTAAAAATTAAAATTCTACCTAATAATTCCAAAAAACTCCCCTAAAAAATTACAAACATAATTTTGTACATTATTTTTAACTTGAAGCAGGAGTATAACCGCGGCTGCTGGCACGCCATTATCCACTTCTAAAAAATTACCTAGATAAAAATTTTCTATATTTCTAATATTTTCTACTGAGGGTTTCTTTTTAAAGTTGATTAACTTTAATTTCTCGCTTAAGCTTACATGTAGATCTATTTAAAAGCTAAAAATACAACACGGACCTAAACGATCAACTATAAAAAAAATAAAAATGGACAAGCAAACACTACGTATATTTAAATAACTTACTTTAAAAAGAAACCCTCTATTATGGGCTATTAAGAGTAAACAGCATTTACCCAATAACAAAAAGTTTTTTTTTTTTAAACTCTTTCTGATGTTGGACATGGTAAATCTTTAAAAATTATTAAAAATCAAAAATGTCTGGGAAAATCAAAGAGCCAAATTATGTAGAATTTTTATAGCATATGCATGAACATGTTATACAAAAATTTATAAAAGTCACGCTATAAAAAATTTGATTATTTTAATAATTTATTTTAAAATTTTTATATGGTAAAAGACTTAGTAAAAAAATTTATAAAGTATAAAAAGCTTTAAAATTAACTTATGGACCTAAATTTACTAATTTCTCATAAACAGTTTATTAGTGAGGTGCCTGATAAAAGGGTTACTTTGATAGAGTAGATCATGTAAGATAAATCTTACCCTTACTAGAAAAGATAAGCTAAATTTAAGCTTTTGGGTTCATACCCCAACGATAGTGAGACCACTTCTTTTTAATGAACTTATACTTCCCTCCTTTCATCTACTCATTTTTTTTAGTTTCTGGAACTCTAATCTCTATCTCGTCTTCTTCTTTGTTTGGGATGTGGATAGGTTTAGAGATTAATTTAATGTCCTTTATCCCCATAATCATTAACCTAGAAAATAATAAGAAAAGAAGAGAAGCAGCTATTAAATACTTTCTTATCCAAGCAATCGCCTCAGCTGTTATAATTTTTAGATCTATGTACTTTTATTTATACAGAGGGTCTACTTTCTCTTGCACCCCTAATGTTCTAGTAACCTTAGCTTTATGTATAAAGTTAGGTATAGCACCTTTCCATTTCTGATTCCCAGAAGTCCTAGAGGGATTAAATTGAGTAAATTCGCTCTTACTGTTAACATGACAAAAAATTTCTCCTTTGGTAATCTTATCTGTATTTTTCTATGCAAATACCCTATTAACCTTGGCTCTAATATCCGCATTAGCAGGATCAATCTCAGGAATTAACCAGACTTCTATACGAAAAATTTTAGCTTTTTCTTCAATTTCTCACTTAGGGTGGATAGGAAGAATAATATATTTTAATTCAAGTCTTTGAATAGATTATTTTTTTATTTATTGTTTTACAAGATTTATCCTGTGTTTTTCTTTCTGATTATTGAACTTAAATTATTTTTCTCAACTAACTTTAACACAAAACATTAATGAAAAATTTATTATTTTTATTAATATATTATCTTTAGGAGGTTTGCCACCTCTACTGGGATTTTTACCTAAATGGATTGCTATAATAGTAATTAGAAGAAATTTTCCTATTTTAATCGTCCTAATTTTATCTAGCCTGATTACTCTTTATTTTTATACTCGAATATGTTTTAGTACTTTTACACTTTATATGCAGAGTATGGTCTGGTTTAAAAAAAATAAAACTTCGAAAAACTTTTATATACTAAGAATCTTAACGTCATTTTCTTTAATTGGAATTATTCCATTAAGAATCATAAATCTTTAATGTTTTAGGTTAAACTAAACCTATAGCCTTCAAAGTTATTAATGGGTAAATTACCCAAACATTATTT